AAAATATACAAGTAGGCGAATCGAGAAAGAGATGGTCGAATCAAAATAATTCCTTTTTTTAGTTCTAGTTCTGTCAGAGGTTAATATGAATGTTCTACCATGTTCCATCAACACACTAAAGGGGCTATACGATATATCCGGTGTGGAGGTAGGCCAACATTTCTATTGGCAAATCGGAGGTTTCCAGGTACATGCCCAAGTACTTATTACTTCTTGGGTTGTAATGGCTATCTTACTAGGTTCAGCCGCTATAGCTGTTCGAAATCCACAAACCATTCCTACTGATGGTCAGAATTTCTTCGAATATGTCCTTGAATTCATTCGGGACTTGAGTAAAACTCAAATTGGAGAAGAATATGGTCCTTGGGTGCCCTTTATTGGGACTATGTTCTTATTTATTTTTGTTTCTAACTGGTCAGGGGCTCTTTTACCTCGGAAAATCTTACAGTTACCCCACGGGGAGTTAGCCGCACCCACGAATGATATAAATACTACTGTTGCTTTAGCTTTACCGACGTCAATGGCATATTTCTATGCGGGTCTTACAAAAAAGGGATTGGGTTATTTCGGTAAATACATTCAACCAACTCCAATCCTTTTACCTATTAACATCCTAGAAGATTTTACAAAACCCCTATCACTAAGTTTTCGACTTTTTGGTAATATATTGGCTGATGAATTGGTAGTTGTTGTTCTTGTTTCTTTAGTACCTTCAGTAGTTCCTATACCTGTCATGTTCCTTGGATTATTTACAAGTGGTATTCAAGCTCTTATTTTTGCAACTTTAGCTGCGGCTTATATAGGTGAATCCATGGAGGGTCATCATTGACTAGCTTTCAAACAAAATCTTTTTTTAGCTTTTCCCAACACAGTGTATGGACGGTTCGGATAAACTATTTTGGAACAGAAAATAGATACAAATAGAGTATATACGATCTAGAGTAGTAGTAAAAAAGATTACGATATTTTGGAATTGTAAAAAAAAAGGAAAGAGATTCAAAAAAAAAAAAAAGTTAGGGGGTCAACCTAAGTATATGTAATGGCTATAAACCAATTCTTATGCATGTTTCAAAGAAAAATTCCAGAATCCGAGTGAATAGAAAATCCAAATGTTTGGTTTACGGTATGGAAGAAAGACATGTATATGTGATATTAGATATTTACTAGTTATATAGAAACAATTCATATTTTATTTCTTTTCTTATTTCTTTTCCTACCTACCACACCGTGAATTTAGATGGGGGTTTCCATATAAGTCTTTCTGTTTCGTCTGGAACGAATGAATAAACAGACGAAATTGGGCATGGCATATAGAAGAGAAAGCGTGAAGAATTGAAATAATGGAATTGAAAAAATGGCTCGGAATAAAGAAATAAAAGAATTAGAGCCTTATGGATTGATAAAGACTCCATGGATAGGAATATAAAATGAAATATCGAAGTAGTTCTGATGATTTAACAATCTCATTACTTTAATTCGTAGGTCTTAGCTATTTCGACCGGATCGACTTTAGTAATGGAAGGAATAATAAGTCAGAATTCATTGGTTGATTGTATCATTAACCATTTCTTTATTTTTGTGAGGAGCTTACCATGAATCCACTGATTTCTGCCGCTTCCGTTATTGCTGCTGGATTGGCCGTAGGGCTGGCTTCTATTGGACCTGGAGTTGGTCAAGGTACTGCTGCAGGACAAGCCGTAGAAGGTATCGCGAGACAACCAGAGGCAGAGGGTAAAATACGAGGTACTTTATTGCTAAGTCTGGCTTTTATGGAAGCTTTAACAATTTATGGCCTGGTCGTGGCATTAGCACTTTTATTTGCAAATCCTTTTGTTTAGGTTAATCCTAGAAACTTGCTTTTTCAAATTATATCAAGATTTAACTCCTACAATAAAATAATTTTCAATTATTCGTTGAGACAATACTCCCCATGGGAAGGACTAATTTGAGGATCAGGAATTGGCAGATCCACTCGCTTTCTTCCTTCCCGCTCTTAGTCCAACGGAAACCCTTTTGTTTTTAGGTTAGGAAGCCTTGCAACAAATGCGGTATTTAGCAATTGACATGAGACCTGGAACCTAATACTAAACTACTTAAGTTTAATTTAAGTATTTTCTTTCTGATTGGGAACTTGAATTGAAATAAAGAAATCAATTGAGAAATAAGGAAATTAATAAAAAAAAGGGGTAAGGTAATACAAAAAGAGCTATATTCAATTTTGTTAGTCCTATCTATAAGAGGAGATCATATGAAAAATGTAACGGATTCCTTCGTTTCCTTGGGTCACTGGCCATCCGCCGGGGGTTTTGGATTTAATACCGATATTTTAGCAACAAATCCAATAAATCTAAGTGTAGTACTGGGTGTATTGATCTTTTTTGGAAAGGGAGTGTGTGCGAGTTGTTTATTTCAATAATAGGCTGGATCCAACCAACTGCACTTTAATTTGATTTATTTTTTCTTCATAACTAGGAAAGAAAGGTGCACGATCTCACGAATT